GTTTATAAAAAGAATCAGAATGAGAAAAGAATTCCAATTATCAATCGTTTGAATCGAGGGTTCATATTATAAAGTTTATCGAATAATTATTAGCATTTTCTTTCTCGGATAAATAATGTCTAGTACATTACTCAACATCTTATCGAAAACTTACAGCAGCTTGCCAAACAAAGGCTAATAGAAAAAACAGAAGGGGTATTACTGGCATAATATCTACGATAGGATTCAAAAAAGCGTAGGCCTCTGGCAATTTGACTACTAAAAAACTACTTGAATTCAAATAAAGGGTGAAATGAAAACAGAAGTAGATCAAACTAAAGATATTAAGCATAATAAACATTTTTTTCCTGTATTGAACTTGGAGATAATTTCATTTTGATTGAGTTTTAGTGGATATCTGTTAAAACAGAAAACGAAAAATTTTGATTTTGAAAACTCACCCAATTTAAAACCGTTTGATTTTCAAAATCAAAGAATAGAAGAAATCGTATTTTAGACAATATTTTAATTAGATTCTATCTAATGAATTTTAATTAAATTCTATCTAATGATCAATAAATTCATTTTTCTCCCGCGCTCTACGTGTCAAAATCCTCGGAACAGTCGATTTTTTGATTGGAATTGACGAACAACCAGTACTAATACTAATGTTTATTAGTATTGATTGAACAGAAAGACAAATGGGGCGTGGCCAAGTGGTAAAGCAACGGGTTTTGGTCCCGCTATTCGGAGGTTCGAATCCTTCCGTCCCAGGGAATACCCTTTTCTAGTTTATATCTAGAAAGAAAGAATATAGATATTTAGATATTTTGAGAATAACGAAAGATTGTCATAAATGGATCTGAATCAAGTTGTGATTTGGATAACATAGGAGCTATAGATTTCAAGAATTTGAAATCAATTTCAAACAAATTAACAACAGATTGAACCCCCCCGTCTCCCTCCCTTTATTCGATCTATACTCTTAGAATAGGGTATAGAGTAGTTAATATTATTTTTACTTAAGCTAAAAGAAATTAGTTAGTTGAAAAGCCTTAACCTCTCATATAACTATTCTAACAATTAATAATCGAACACACTCATTTCAATACCTGGTCTAATACAAATTAGATGAAATTAAGCAGATGAAATGAATAGAATAAGTTATTAAGAAAAAATGTTATACATTATGTATTTTCTTTGAACCTTATTTTTAAGTATTTGATAAAAATATCAAAATCTAATTTTCAATGTATCAAAATGTATGGAATAAATAATAAGTAATTCATAGATCCTATATTTCTATTTGATTCCCCTAATTTATATTTAGTTTATTTTACTAAGCGTTATTTAACCCACTCAGTCAGCCGAAACTACTCGTAAAAGAAAATCATGAATTTTTTTGCTTTTTTATAAGTATTTGATCCTCTGAAGATGGAATGTGGATTCACAATAACAAAAATTTATCAATTCCTAATATTTGATTTTCTAATCTTTCTGTTTCGATTTCGGATTGATAAATTGGTCTTTTTTCTTTAGAAAGAAAATCAAAAATAGCATATTGCAATTCAGTCAATAAAATAAAATGAAAAAAGAAAAATTGGTATGAAATTTTATTTTTGCTACGACTTCGTAAAAAAAGCAGTCATTCATAGAAATTGAAAAAAAAAAATATGCATTCCTATGGAATATATGCATTCCTATGGAATAACTGTAACGAACGAACAAATGACTATTCGTGATTCCATGATTGAATCAATTACATACCAGTTAAAACCCGGGGGGATGTTATGGTAAAACTTCGTTTGAAACGATGTGGTAGAAAGCAACGTGCGGCTTGACAGACGGGATCGTCCGTGGATTCTTATATCCACCATTTGAATTATAAATGTGCTCTTGGCTCGACATCTTTTGTTCTCTTACACCAGAACTTTGGTTTTTTTTTGGATTGTAGTGTAAGATAGTACGTGATGTAGCTCGAGTCGGAACTATTGATTCTTTTCTCAGGGGCAAGGAATCTAGGGTTAGTGCTAATTAATAAGTTTTAACAACTTTGTAAGTATAGTGATTTTTTTACGTGTGATACTCTTTTCTATGAATCTTTTCTATTTTTATAGAAAAAAAGCATAAAAGGGGGCATGTTGTTGCCATTTTCAAACGATTTTAAGTCACCGAAGTAATGTCTAAACCCAATGATTCACGGTAAAGATAAAGTATCTTGGAACAAGAAAATCCCCCTTTTTTTATTGTCTCGACAACTAGATTAAGAACGAAGGGTCAAAATCAATTTTGTTTTAATGGGGACAAAAAAAGATGGATTAGAGACTACTCAAAAAATGAAATGAATAGGCTTTTCTAATTTTCTTTTGAGCTATTTCATAGTTATCCAACTTGAGTTATGAGGAGAAAAATGTGTGTTTTTTTTTTTTCTATTGATATAAAATCAAATAATATTATAAAAATAATATTATTTATAATATTATTATTAATATTTCTTAATACTTAATATTAGTCTAATTTCTTTATGGATCTATTTGACCTTGTATATAGACATCACTTCAATTTCTCGAGCCGTACGAGGCGAAAACTTCGTATACGTTTCTGGGGGGAGTTAGGGTTTGTCTACATCGATCCCAATGAGCTGTTTATCGAATTGTTGCAATCGATGGTCGATCCCGAAGAGAAGGAAAAGATCTGTGTAAAATGGGTTTTTACGATCCTATAAATAGTCAAACCTATTTAAATATTCCTGCTATTTTATATTTTCTTGAAAAGGGTGCTCAACCTACAGGAACTCTTTTTGATATTTTCAAAAGGGCGGGGGTTTTTTATAAATTTCGTAAGAAATTCAATTAATAAAAAAAAGGATAAGGGGGAAATTTTTATTTAGTTTTATAACTTTTTTCTAGTAGATCCCCCTCTCCCTCCCTCTTTTTGTTTCTTAACACTTTTTTTACCGTGTCGTTTTTATATATTGACAAGAGTCTATTGAGCAAATATAATTCGATCGTGGATAAACGGATTCATTTCCTCGCTTTTTTTTTTACTTGAAAAGATTTTGACTAGATTTTTTATTTCTTTTATTTTTATCTGCAAAATATTCTCTTTTTTTACTCTTAAATAAATGGGAATTTATGAAATTAATAATAATTTCAGAATTGAAAATTTTTGATGGATTTTTTGCTAGTTTGATGTTTTGATTGTGTTGTTCAATTTGATCTCTTTAGTTTTTTATCCAACCAAACATTGCCAATTTTTTGTTCTTCGGGTTGCTAACTCAACGGTAGAGTACTCGGCTTTTAAGTGCGGCTAGCATCTTTTACACACTTCAATGAAGTAAGGGATTCATTCATACCTTTGGTAGACTTTGTAAGACCACGACTGATCCTGAAAGGAATGACTGGAAAAAAGAGCATGTCGGATGAATAGAGAATTCTGAGAATGTTTCAGTTTTACTTTAACTGGATCGGTTCTAAAACTTGGGAGTGCGAAAAAATGAAATTAATTCAGAATCTTAATGGGGTCGAATGAATAAATGGATAGAGTTTTCCGACTTCAATTTCAGTTTTTATAAGTAAAAAGAGCAACGAGCTTTTGTTCTAAATTTGAATGATTACTCGATCTAATTAGACGTTAAAAATATATTAGTGCCCAGTACGGGGGAAGAATTCTACTTGAGTGCATGATTATAGTATCTTATCTATTTTCGTTTTTATTAATCAAATAAGTCCTAATTATTAGTTATGTCCTATTCTGGGTTGTACATAAATGTGTAGAAGAAGCAGCATATTGATAAATATATTGATTTTCAAAAATAAAAAGAGCGATTGGTTTGAAAAATAAAGGATTTCTAACCCATCTTGTTTTGTTATCCTAGAAACAAATATAAACTATTTAGATTGAAAGAGAGGATAGAGAGTCTGTTGATGAGTCTACCTGTCTCCGAGATATCTAGTATTTTCTTACTATAACGCTTTGTTTTGACTGCATCGCACTATATATATCGTTTCATAATCAATAAATGGACTACTTTCTGTTTCTTTTGATTCCAATCCAATTTCCAATGGATCAATTTCAAGGATATTTAGACCTAAATAGATCTTGGCAACACAACTTCCTATACCCACTCCTTTTTCAGGAGTATATTTATACACTTGCTCATCATGTTTTAAAGAGATCAATTAGATCTATTTGGTTAGAAAATGTGGGTTATGACAAAAGAATTAGTTCAATAATTGTTAAACGTTTAATTATTCGAATGTATCAACAGAATCCTTTGATTATTTTGGTGGATACTGATTCTAGACAAAATAGGTTTTTTGCTTTCAACAAGAATTTGTATTCGCAAATTCTATCCGAGGCATTTGCAGTCACTGTGGAAATTCCATTTTCTTTTCGATTATTCTTTTCCTTAGAAAGGAAAGAGGTAGATCAATTTCGTAATTTACGATCAATTCATTCAATATTTTCTTTTTTAGAGGACAAATTGTCCCATTTAGATTCTGTGTCAAATGTACTAATACCCTATCACATCCATCTAGAGATCTTGGTGCAAACCCTACGTTACTGGTTGAAGGATGCCTCTTCTTTGCATTTCTTACGTTTCTTTCTCTATGAGTATTGTAATTGGAATAGGTTTATTCTTCCAAAGAATTGGTTTTTTTCAAAAACCAATCCAAGATTTTTCTTGTTCCTATATAATTTTCATATATGTGAATACGAATCCATCTTTTTTTTTCTTCGTAATCAATCTTTTCATTTACGTTCAACATTTTCTGGATTCTTTTTTCAACGAATATATTTTTTTATAAAAATAAAAAATCTTGTCAAAGTATTTATTCATAATGAATTTCGGGACATCTTGGAGTTATGCAAAGATCCTTTTATGCATAAAGATCCTTTTATGCATTATGTTAGATATCAAGGAAAATAAATTCTTTCTTCAAATAATACGCCTATTCTGATTAATAAATGGAAATATTATTTTCTTCATTTATGGCAATATCATTATTCTATGTGGT